TTCCTCCATTGATCAAGAATTTCGGTCTTTGGGAAGTATCATGATCATCCAATAAAAATAAAAAGGGTTTCAATTTATTCAAATGAACGATTTGAACACCTATTGATTCTAACAACTGATTGCAGAGTTGATCATTCGGACCTTTCAATTCATAGATGTGGATCTCGGACCTATGAATGGGGATATTCCCGATACTCACAAAGAAAAGGGGAAGTGACTTGGACAAAAAGGGAAGTGACTTGGACAAAAAGAGAGGAAGTGACTTAGACAAATCTTGTTTGTCGATAGCCTCGGACCAATCAATCGAATATTGATTAATACGTAATCGATTGAACACTACTTGAAAACGGTTCTTCTGTTCAGAAACGAAATGTTCCAAATGTTCCTGGAAATTCTTGCTCCCATTGGAACATTTGTATCTATATGCATCAGGATCCCGATTCATGGATCTCTCGGTTCGAGAAATAAGAGGATCAAACCATTTCTTCTGACTCTTTTTCAAATTCGATAAATGTTGGTTGATCGTATATTTCATTATAGTTATATGATTCAGAGTATCATTTCCTATTCGATCCCTTTGAATTCCATATTCGAAGTTGCGATCGGATCTATTCATTAAAAAGAATCGATTCGATACATTTCTTATGTACCCATAGGTGCTATATTGGATTTGAATCAGATTTCGGATCAATCTATATTGATTGACTGCCTCCATTATGTTGTTGCTAGCAAATACCGCTGTTTTTAGTTTTGGATCTTCCAAATCATTCCCGCAGTAGATCCGGACCGATTTTTTTCTGATCCTTCGATAAAAAGATTCATTCTCTTCATAAAAAAGAGGAGGTAGAACCAATAAAGATTTCTTTTTCGATTCATCTCTGGAGTTGAATACCTCATTCAAGAATTTTTTTTGATCCAACCCGTAGGAATCAATAGAAAAGGCAAATCCCCTATGATACACCAGATCCGGCTCGGTTATTGATAGAGTGAATAGATCTGCCATTTCTTGAAATCTCTCTTCTGATTCAAAATCGTGGTGTAACGTGTATCCCCCTTTGTTCCGGTCATGGAATAGATGAAATAAATCAAAAAATGGATTTTTTTTCAAGAATGAAATCTTATTGGAACTGTCCATATCCGGTTCATCCTTCGGAACCATATCACATCCCGGATCTGATGAAATAGGATGAATTGAGGCGGTATTTTGTAAATACGTAATTATCTTGAATATATCAACCATTTCTTTATTTTCCGATCGCCTGGAAGGGACAAAAGAAACATCTTGTTTTTTCTTCAAAAATTTCTGATCTCTAGTGGACCTCTCAGTAGGATTCGAACCCAGATGAAGTTCTGACCATCTGTCAGAGAAAAAAGAACGAATTGATCTTGTAGGATTCCCAAGAAATTCTTCGATTTCTTCCGGAAGCAGATGATCATTCATCTGCTTCTCACGTTCCGTGAATAGCCGGGACATTGAGGAAGATCCAAAAAGGCATTTCGGGAATCGATCTGATTCTATCTCTGTTCGTTCCGTTTGAAGAAAGGAAGGATCCAAAAGAATCGATCTTTCTTTTAGTTGCTGAATCTCTGTTTGATCGATCAATGTGTGATATTCCGAATCCTCATTTCTAATGGAATCGAAATGATCTATGGATTGATCAGAAGATCCTTTCAATTGGCTAGAATCCCTTACTTGAACGAAAATAGATCTTGTGGAATCATATTGAATATTTGACAATACATTCCGTACCTTGCTAAAAAACCGATCCTTGTTTACCAACCACACATTGTCTAACCAAATCAAATTCTCTCTCGATACGTTCCTCAAAAAATCCGATTCGTGCTGATTCTTCCCCCAACTAACGAAGAGATCTTGGCGGAATTGCCACATATGAAATTGAGCACAATTTTGCAAAGAAATACCCCACTTGTTTCTCGAGAAGAGATGGGAAACATGCTCAATATCATTTGATTGAATAGTTGCCTCAGCTCCTTGTTGTTTGAAGAAAACCTCCCCTTCAATTGGTCTTTTTTCACGAAAAGCAGACATGAGATAACAAATCAAGTCTTTCCCTAAGATTTCGAATAGCTGTCCCGAATTCAAGTTGATTATGTTTCGCTTCTTCCTCGGAGAAAGACGATCAAACAATTCCCAATCATGGTCCTTGCGGATCGGATCATCCGTATAGGATAAAAAAAGAAACTCCAGATATTTGCTATCTTTCTCTTTGAATGAGATCTCAATTCCAGCTACGGTTTCATTAGATATCTTACAACTAGAATCCCTCTTTTTTCCGATCCGGTTCCTCCACCACCGCGAACTCCGGTTAGATTCAGGCATGATACACTTTTTATTTATTGGGAGAACCCAAGTACTCTCTTGCGGATCCATGAAACAACTCTCAGAAATCTTTTTCCCTTTTGGAAGATACAGGAGCGAAACAATCAACCTATTGATATTGGAAGACCAAAAAGATTCTTCCAATGTCTCATTTCTGGG